CACGGCCTTGTTTAAAAATAAAAAAATAAATCTAATTAAATTCAACCCAAATTAAATCTATCTAATACTAAGTAAGATGCGTATGGTATGGTAAAGTCTTACTGGATTTTTTGATACATAATAATTAAAAAAATGCAGATTTTTTTCTAAATTTTTTTTTATAATTAATAAAACATAAACAAAATTTCATAAACAGAAATCAAAAAAAAATTACTAGTTATTAATAATATTAATAATATAATATTATTATGATTAATATAATATTAGAAAGTATTAGTAATCGAAACATGGAAATATTAAGTAATTAAGTAATTAAGTGTACTGAAAATAAGATTACAATTAATAAATCTTAAAATGAGACGTCTACCGCAGCAACCAAATGAAAATAAATTCTTAGATTAACCTGAATTTTTTTTTTGACTCAAGAGTTCTATATCCCTTGCCTAATCCACTCCGATTGGAATTGACTAAGCGGGTATTTTTTCCACATTCATAGGAGTTCGTCTATGTTTTTGCTTTATGAATATGATATTTTCTGGGCATTTTTAATAATATCAAGTGCTATTCCTGTTTTGGCATTTTTTATTTCCGGAGTTTTATCTCCAATTAGGAAGGGGCCAGAGAAACTTTCTAGTTATGAATCAGGTATAGAACCGATCGGGGATGCTTGGTTACAATTTAGAATCCGTTATTATATGTTTGCTCTAGTTTTTGTTGTTTTTGATGTTGAAACTGTTTTTCTGTATCCGTGGGCAATGAGTTTCGATGTACTGGGGGTATCCGCTTTTATAGAAGCTTTCATTTTCGTGCTTATCCTAATTCTTGGTTTAGTTTATGCATGGCGAAAAGGAGCATTGGAATGGTCTTAGGTCGTTTCCCAAATACTTGTACAACAAAAAAAAAAAAAAAAACCATTGAAACAATTATGAATTCCATTAAGTTTCCCGTACTTGATCGAACAACAAAAAATTCAGTTATTTCAACTACGTTAAATGATCTTTCAAATTGGTCAAGACTTTCCAGCCTATGGCCGCTTCTTTATGGTACCAGTTGTTGTTTCATTGAATTTGCCTCATTAATAGGCTCCCGATTTGACTTCGATCGCTATGGGCTAGTACCAAGATCGAGTCCGAGACAGGCGGACCTTATTTTAACAGCAGGTACAGTAACAATGAAAATGGCTCCTTCTTTAGTTAGATTATATGAACAAATGCCTGAACCAAAGTATGTTATTGCTATGGGAGCCTGTACAATTACAGGGGGGATGTTCAGTACCGATTCTTATAGTACTGTTCGAGGAGTTGATAAGCTAATTCCTGTAGATGTCTATTTGCCGGGTTGTCCACCTAAACCAGAGGCTGTTATAGACGCTATAACAAAGCTTCGTAAGAAAATAGCTAGAGAAATCTATAAGGATCGAATTAGACCTCAACAGGGTAATCGGTGTTTTACTACCAATCACAAGTTTTTTGTTGTATGCAGTCCGCATACTGGAAATTATGATCAAGAATTACTCTATGCACCATCATCTACTTCCGAGATCTCTGCTGAAACATTTTTTAAATACAAAAGTCCAGTATCTTCCAACGAATTTGTTAATTAGGGAGGATTTTAGAGAATAAGAAAAAAATCTTCATAAATTAAAACTCATGGTAAATGTTAAATAATTTAAAAATTTTTTATATAAAAAAGTGTGGGGGAAATAAAAAAGATGCAGGGCACTTTGTCCGTTTGGCTAGCCAAACGGGGGCTGGTTCATAGATCGTTGGGCTTCGATTACCAAGGAATAGAGACTTTACAAATAAAGCCCGAAGATTGGGATTCTATTGCTGTAATTTTATATGTATATGGTTACAATTATTTACGTTCGCAATGTGCCTATGATGTGGCACCTGGTGGCCTCTTAGCCAGTGTGTATCATCTTACGAGAATAGAATATGGTGTCAATCAAGCGGAAGAAGTATGCATAAAAGTATTTACTCACAGGAGTAATCCTAGAATTCCATCTGTTTTCTGGGTTTGGAAAAGTACGGATTTTCAAGAACGGGAATCTTATGATATGTTAGGAATCACTTATGATAGCCATCCACGACTGAAACGGATCCTAATGCCCGAAAGTTGGATAGGGTGGCCTTTACGTAAGGATTATATTGCCCCCAATTTTTATGAAATCCAAGATGCTTATTGAATGATAAAAAAAAGAGCCTTAGCTTCTACAACTACAGACCTTCGCGGAATATTTTTAATTCTATTCCTTTTTTAGATCAAACAAACAAACAGAAGAATTGAGGTCTCATTCATATTATTATAGATAGCTTGATCTCCAATTTGAAAAATACTTTTTTTTTCGTAAAAGCCGAGCCACTAGGACGAACTAACAAAAAGAGTTCTGCATTATGAACTTTGTATCGCGCACATAACTTAGTCAACTTTAGTCACATAACTGGGAATTAATAAATAAGATCGGAAAGCAATAAATCTATAAATGAGGGGGGGGTAAAGGATGGTTGCACTTTTTTTACTAAAGATACGTTTAATTAAAAAAATCGAAATTTATCAAAATTAATAAATCCTATGCCAGAAACCAGATTTGAACTGGTGACACGAGGATTTTCAGTCCTCTGCTCTACCAACTGAGCTATCCCGGCCCGAGGATTTTGAGTCCTCTGCTCTAGCAAGTGAGCTATGCCGACCATTACCAAAGTATCATCTACCGAAGTATCATTCATTATCATTTGACTAATGGTTGGTGACATAAGGATTTTCAGTCCTCTGCAACTAAGCTATGTTGACCATTGTCGAAGTATCAGTATCATTTGACTAATGGTGACACAAAGATTTTCAGTCCTCTGCAACTAAGCTATGCCAACCATTAAGTATCATTATCATTTTAATAGATAATTAGGTCTATGTCAATAAAACTAAACTCAAAAGTAAAAAATTAAAAAAGTTTTGGACCGGGAATTTCTTGGATCTTCTAAATATAAATAAAAGAAGACCTTCTAAGTTTGAAAATGAAACATGATATAGATTCTAAATCATTCAAATACATATTTCTTTCTCATTTGTACGTGTATGATATATCTCACAAGACTTGTATATAATCAGAAAAGAAATTAGTTTGTAAAAGCGTAGGATGAATGAAAAAAGATAATGAATTCTTGAATAACTAAAAAAAGGTAAGGTGTCAAACAGACTTTTTTTGGAGTAGAGTTGGGGATAGAGGGACTTGAACCCTCACGATTTAAAAAGTCAACGGATTTTCATCTTACTATAAATTTCATTGTTGTCAGTATTGACATGTAGAATGGGACTCTATCTTTATTCTCGTCCGATTAATAAGTTCCATCAAGGATCTATCAGACTATGAAGTGAATCATTTGATCAATGAATATTTGATTTTTTCTTAAACTTCTAATTGATTCACAACATTTCTATTTTGTTTAGAAAAAAAAAGAAATCGAGATTCAGGTCGTCATTTTTGAGATCGTTTTGTGTTATCTATATTTAGACAATATAGGCTTTTCTCCTTCATCCTTTTTGATTTGAAGTTTGATTCCTTTATCAACACAAGGTAGTGAACTTCATTTGTTAGAACAGCTTCCATTGAGTCTCTGCACCTATCCCTTTTTTCTCGCTTTATAAACTCCGGTTATTCGCGTAAACAAGGATTTGGCTCAGGATTGCCCATTGTTAATTCCAGGGTTTCTCTGAATTTGAAAGTTATCACTTAGTAGGTTTCCATACCAAGGCTCAATCCAATTAAGTCCGTAGCGTCTACCAATTCCGCCATATCCCCTTTTTTAGTAGGATCTCATTATGATGTCTTTCCACTTTTTCTTATGCCGAAACCTTGGAATTCATTACATATAGATACTTATTTCTTGGGTATCTTGTTTCATTTTTGTGAACCCCACCCATGTTGATTTAGTCTAATCAACAAATATTCTATCATTAACTATTCTATCATTTTTTTATTTGCAATTCAATATGGTTATATATTACATAACATATATATGTTTTTCAGTTTCTCGTATTTGTCTTAAATTTTAAGAAATAGTCGAACGGTCGATTCTTTCAATTCTTTTTTTTTTACTTTCATGAAAAGAAATTTATATTTTTAATTTTTATTAAAACCGAGAATTCTACAATGTGCAATGGAAAAACATTTTAAGTCTACTTCGTAGATTTGAAATTCGAATAATTATAAAAAAATTCTATTCGAATATTAATACTAATAATTCGATAGTATTAGAAATAAAAAGAAAAAAAAGTATAAAATAATAATAATGGCATGAGGTTAGAACAAAAAAATAAGAATTTCAAATCAGATATCATTTAACTAAAAAAAAAAGATTTCTGATCTAATAAAGATTGTCTTATTTAGAAATTAATAAAATTAAAATGAGAAAGTTGATATACTGCTATATTCTATTAATTAATATTAAGGTTATGTTTTATTTATTTAATGTAATGATAGTCACTTTTTTTTTGAGCCTGCTTAGCTCAGCGGTTAGAGCTTCGCATTTGTAATGCGATGGTCATCGGTTCGATTCCGATAGCCGGCTTTTCCATATTTTTTCGTTTTTTTACATTTTTTTTTAATGTACTTTCAAAATCAAAGAAGATTGCAAAGACTTCTTTCACCTTTTTCCAAGAGTTACCATTATGTCATATAAACTTCCATATAGGAAGATATATTGGGTAAAAGAGTTAGATCTTTGCAAAATAAATAAAGAAAATAAAGAAAAATTTTTGTGATTTATTTGATTTATATATATTGTATATACAATCAAAAAAATCTGTATATTGAGAGAATATATATATATCTATCTTCTTACTCTTTGTATTCCAATAGTTTATTGGAGTGGATTTCACGTCATTTATCATTATCATTTAGTTCAGTTTTAATTTTGTTTAGTTTTGTACAATTTCAATAAAAAAAGGAGTCTTTATGTCACGTTACCGAGGGCCTCGTTTTAAAAAAATACGCCGTCTGGGGGCTTTACCGGGACTAACTAGTAAAAGGCCTAAGGCAGGAAGCGATCTTAGAAACCAATCACGCTCCGGAAAAAAATCTCAATATCGTATTCGTTTAGAAGAAAAACAAAAATTGCGTTTTCATTATGGTCTTACAGAACGCCAATTACTTAAATATGTTCGTATCGCCGGAAAAGCCAAGGGGTCAACAGGTCAAGTTTTACTACAATTACTTGAAATGCGTTTGGATAACATTCTTTTTCGATTGGGTATGGCTTTGACTATTCCTCAAGCGCGCCAATTAGTTAACCATGGACATATTTTAGTTAATGGTCGTATAGTTGATATACCAAGTTATCGCTGCAAACCCCGAGATATTATTACAGTGAAGGATGAACAAAACTCTAGAACTTTGGTTCAAAATCTTCTTGATTCATCTGCCCCTGAGGAATTGCCAAACCATCTGACTCTTCACACATTCCAATATGAAGGGTTAGTCAATCAAATAATAGATAGGAAATGCGTCGGTTTGAAAATAAATGAATTGCTTGTCGTAGAATATTACTCTCGACAGACTTAATAAACCTAACTTAAGTAAAAAAAAATAACTAAAAACAAGAGTTCGGGCAACTCCCCTTTGCCCTCGTTTTTTATTAAAAATAAAAAAGCGCAAGGTAAGGGATTTTGTCGGGGAATCTTTTTCCTATTCATGTATCATAGATTGATAGGGAGAAAGGTAGATTTTATATCTATTCTTTTTTATTTGATTTGATACATTGTGGTCAATCACGTATGATTGGTGAATTAGTTGAAAGTACGGAAAGAGAGGGATTCGAACCCTCGGTAAACAAAAGTCTACATAACAGTTCCAATGTTACGCCTTCAACCACTCGGCCATCTCTCCGACATCAGGATTATGACTGAGTACCTGGGTGAATAGCGAGTTATTCATCGTTTTTTAGATTATGGTTAATAGATACTTTTTTTTTTGACCGGAAATTTTGGAATTGGAAGTAGATAGAAGGTTTTTTTATGAGTCCGCTTTTATGTTAGTTCGTACTATACAATTCCTTTGTTTGTAAGAAAATTTTCTTACAAAAGAAAAGGTAAAGGAAAAAAAAAAGAGTTATATAATGGATTACTACCTATGCCAAGATCGCGTATAAATGGAAATTTTATTGATAAAACCTTTACAATTGTAGCCGATATCTTATTACGAGTCATTCCGACAACTTCCGGAGAAAAAGAGGCATTTACTTATTACAGAGATGGTGCGATTTGATTATCATTATTTTTGTTATTTCTCGCGGATTTGGAATAGAAAGAAAAACAAGTATTGAAAAAAAATCTACGCTTTTGAAGGTGAAGTTTAGAATATAAAAAAAGCAATCCCTTCTGTCATGTATCCACGATTAATGCAGCCTTAGATGCTTCAATTATGAATTCTAGTATTGAGCAAAAGGTTTTTACCTATGGTTCCCCGTATTAGAGATAAATCCTACTACACTAATACAATATACGAATAGGAGGCATAGGGGAAGAAGCACTACGCCGAGAAATCAACAACACAAAAACTTTCTTCAAAACGATTCCCTTTCTTTCTTCTTCTTCTTTGGGATTGGGACTAATTAAAATGGTTGGAACAATAAACATCCATCTCGTTCGTACTTTGGATACCCGTATAACCATTGAAGACTGTTGAAGTGACTAATTCCTGGAAATTTAGGGGCGTTGAGAACAAAGAAATTTTTAGAGTTTACTTTTTTATTTTTATCTAGCATGAACCCACTTGGTAGTAAGAAAAGATCTTTTGCAAGAAGGTTGGCTAGAGATTTCTTGTAAAAACATTAGCCCCGCTTAATTCATAATGACATCACTTTTTTCCATATATTATTTTCATTATGCACTTAAAAGGAGGAGCCGTATGAGATGAAAATCTCACATACGGTTCTGAAACGGAGAATTCGTTAAAGCGAATGACGACCGTAACGGATGTCGGCTCAATCTGAAGGAAATTATGCGGAAGCATTACAGAATTATTATGAAGCTATGCGACTAGAAATTGACCCCTATGATCGAAGTTATATACTCTATAATATAGGCCTTATCCACACAAGTAATGGGGAACATACCAAAGCTTTAGAATATTATTTTCGGGCATTAGAACGAAACCCCTTTTTACCACAAGCTTTTAATAATATGGCTGTGATCTGTCATTACGTGCGACTATCTCCACTATAGAAATAAAAGAACGAACAGCTAGTCAATGAAATACTAGAAACAACAAAAAGGGCTTTCTACATAAGCATCGTCCAAAACGATTTTTATCAGCTGTAGCAAATAAATAAACTTCATAGGTCGAAATATGAAGCGAAGACTAGATATGCCTAAATACTTTCTTTCTCTATGGATAAAAAAAGATTAAATTGATAGAGGAAGCACCGTAAAGATCAATTGGAAAGGTTTTGGACCGATACAACAAAAGCTGTTTATTTATATCATAATATGAGATAAATCTTA